CTTCTACATAAGGCGGTAAGATGATATCTTGAGCAGTTACATATCCAGGACCCCTGACACAAATAGACGCGTCACAAGTTCCATATAGATTACTTCTCAATACAATTTCTTTCAAATTCATTAAAATGTCATGTACCGATTCTTGAATACCTACTAGGGTAGAATACTCGTGTGGTATTTTATCAAATTTTGCACGTGTGATACATGTTCCTTCTATTTCTCCAAGCAAAGCTCTGCGCACCGCAATGCCTATTGTGTCAGCTTGACCTTTCATAAGTGGAGACAGAATAAAGCGTCCATAATAAAGACGCTTATTGTCTGCTTTTGATTCAACACACTTCCACTGTAGTGTCCGAGTAGATACTGTTACTTTCTCTCGAACCATAATAATATTATTTGCTCAAATCATTGAATTATTTTTTTCTCTTGTTTATCTTGAAATCTCTTCAATTTTTATTTCTACACACGTCGTTTTTTCGGAGGTCTACAGCCATTATGTGGCATAGGGGTTACATCCCGCACAAAAGTTAATAGTATACCACTTCTGCGAATAGCGCGTAATGCCGCGTCTCTTCCGAGACCAGGTCCTTTTATCATGACTTCTGCTCGTTGCATACCTTGATCCACTACTGTACGAATAGCGTTTCCTGCTGCGGTTTGAGCAGCAAAGGGCGTCCCTCTTCTTGTACCCTTGAATCCACAAGTACCGGCAGAGGACCAAGAAACCACTCGACCCCGTACATCTGTAACAGTCACAATAGTATTATTGAAACTTGCTTGAACATGAATAACCCCCTTTGGTATTCTCCGTGTATTCTTACGTGAACCAATACGTCCATTCTTACGCGAACCAATTCTCGGTATAGCTTTTGCCATATTTTTTCATCTCATAAATATGAGTCAGAGATATATGGATATATCCATTTCGTGTCAAAAAGGATCCCTCCTTTTTTACTTTTACATCAGGTGTTTTAACAAGTCTGATTATCCTTGTCTTTGTTTATGTCTTGGGTTGGAACAAATTACTATAATCCGTCCCCGCCTACGGATTAGTCGACATTTTTCACAAATTTTACGAACAGAAGCTCTTATTTTCATATTTGGCATTCCTCATTTTAATTCTGAATCTACTTTTTGGAAGAAAATAGGTTTCTTGTAATTTTTCATCTCGAATCATATTCCCACGAAAGAAATGTTGAAGTTGATAAAAACACCTAATCTTTCGAATCCTTATTGCGAAGTCGATAAATTATACGTCCTCTGGTTGAATCATAACGACTTACTTCAATTTTTACTCTATCGCCTGGTAGTATCCGTATAAAACTACGTCGGATCTTTCCTGAAACATAACCTAGAATCATATCTTGATTATCTAAGCGAATCCGGAACATACCGTTGGGAAGGGATTCAGTAATTAAACCTTCATGAATCCATTTTTGTTCTTTCATTCCAGGTAAAGCCTCCTTGAAGTATCAACTGATGGAGGAGGAACGATACCGCCCCTTTTCTTTTTGTTTTCACAAATAAGAAGTTTCGGACCCAATTCGTATATTAGAAGGATTACCATATATAACACAAAACTTCTCCACCAATTCGTTCTAGTCGAGCCTCTCGGTCTGTCATTATACCTCGAGAAGTAGAAATAATTACAATTCCCATCCCACCTAAAATTCTAGGAATTCGTTGGTAATTCGAATAGATTCGTAGACCAGGCCGACTGATTCGTTTTAAATTTAAAAAATTTCTATAAGGCCTTTTCCTATTCCTTCTATGCCGTAGGGTTAAAACCAAAAAATCTTTTTTGGTTTCTTGATGTTTTCTCACGTTTTCGATAAAACCTTCTCGTAAAAGTATTTTAACAATATTTTCAGTGATATTAGTAGATGCTATTCGAACCACCCTTTTTCTATCCATATCGGCGTTTCGTATAGAGGTTATTATGTCAGCAATAGTATCCCTACCCATGGTGAATTAAAATTCTTGGTGCTCCCCAATTTTGATATAATCAACATGTTTTTCTTGTTTTTTACTTATTTGTTTATGAATTTAAATTAAAGGCATATGCATGAGACACAATCTACTATAAATATATTTCTTAATCTCTTTCTTTCAAATACCTTACTATAACATAACCATATGATGGTCTTATCTTATTTTAAAAGACCTTACAATACCTCCGGAGCTAATGAAACTATTTTAGTAAAATTTAACTGTCTCAATTCCCGGGCAATTGCACCAAAAACTCGAGTTCCTTTGGGGTTTCCTTCTTGGTCAATGACAACCGCAGCATTGTCATCATATCGTATTATCATACCGTTATCACGTTTGAGTTCTTTACAAGTACGTACAATTACAGCTCTGACCACCTCTGATCTTGCTAGGGGCATATTTGGCACTGCTTCTTTGATCACAGCAACAATAACGTCACCGATATGAGCATATCGACGATTGCTAGCTCCTATGATTCGAATACACATCAATTCTCGAGCCCCGCTGTTATCCGCTACATTCAAAAGGGTCTGGGGTTGAATCATATCATTTTTTTAGAATCTATTCTTTCAATGCAAAGCAAAGAGTGAAGAAAAAAAAAAAGAAATATTGTTTGTCCAAAGAAAGAAACCGGCACCCGTGGTTGTTTTTTTATCCCCAAGACCTTTTTCTTTTGATTCTTTTTATCCCGAAATAATAAATTGAGTTCGTATAGGCATTTTGGACGATGCTATTGAAATCGCCCTTCTGGCTATATTTTCTGTTACTCCACCCATTTCATAAAGTATTCGACCTGGTTTAACAACAGCTACCCAATATTCAGGGGATCCTTTCCCCGAACCCATACGTGTTTCTGCGGGTCTTACTGTAACCGGTTTGTCTGGAAATATACGTACCCATATTTTTCCACCGCGGCGTGCATTTCGTGTCATTGCTCGTCGACCTGCTTCTATTTGTCTAGACGTGATCCAAGCAGGTTCAAGTGCCTGAAGAGCATATTTTCCGAAAGAAATATGATTACCTCGATAAGATATTCCCTTCATTCTTCCTCTATGTTGTTTACGAAATCTGGTTCTTTTGGGGTTATAGTTGATGGTTGGTTCTGAATTCCATCTCTACTACAGAACTGGACATGAGAGTTTCTTCTCATCCAGCTCCTCGCGAATAATAAAATTTGCAAATTGTCTATTATTCATTTGTATATCTTGTTTTTTTAGCTAACTAAACATATTAATATTTCTATTTAAAATTTTTAAATATCGTATTTTTTTATGTTATAACGAATCTTTTTTTGTTTTGCTTTTTATCCTATTGTATTGACCAACAATTATCAATCCAAGAAAATAAAGTTTTCACGGGCGAATATTTACTCTTTTCGGTGCTATTTCAGTTGTAGGGTTAACTCATGACTTTTCTTTTCCCAATAAATGAAGGAATTAGTCTCTGGTTTGTTTCGCCATCCCGATCAATGAGTCTGTTGTCAATAGATTTGGATTCACAGGTTCCATCGTTCCCATCGCTTCTTACTTAATGGTTAGGTCTGATTTCTACAATGGAGCTCATAATGAAATTTTTTGTTAAGCCAATTTTCTTAATCTTTATTGGCTCGAAGCTCTTATTTTTTTTTGTTCTATGAACAGATTCATTTTCTTTTTTATGAATCCATATTGATTGATGCTTTATTACACTGCTTTTTTATGAGATGACTCATAAACCTTACATATTGGATGGAATTTTATATCGCCGGTTTTGTTTGTTTCTCCCCTTCTTTCACCCTTCCATTTATCCACATCTTTCTTCTTCGCTTCACAACTTAGAATCAGATTTATTTTTCTTTTGTTTATGCAAAAAAGATTTCAGTTGCTACAGTGATATGACCGATATATCATATCTTGACTGGTTCTTTGGATCCAGATAATGTGAAGTGATGAGTTGGTTATTAGTTCTATAGTTATTTGTTTATACAAAGAGGCTGGTCTTTTTTTTTCTTTAACCCTAACCCTAAAAAACCAACGAGTCGCACACTAAGCATAGCAATTATTTTCAAAGGGTCGATCTAATTTTTATTCAACCTTATAGAATTAGAATTGTTCATTTTGGTTTTATTTTGATTGAACAGAAAAAGGGAACGAATTTAGATTTTTTTGTTCCATCGCTGGATCGACGGGAAAGACAAGTAAAGGTTTATTATTACCCGTCTATAAATATCCAAATTTTTATGCCTAAAACCCCATAGATAGTTCGAACTGTATAAGAACAATAATCAATTTTAGCTCGAATGGTTTGGAGGGGAACCCTGCCTTCTCTGATCCATTCGACACGCGCAATTTCTTTTCCGTCGATACGCCCTGAAATTTGTACTTGAATTCCTTTTGTATCTGCTTGTTCAGTTAATTCAATAGCCTTTTTCATTGCTTTTCGAAAAGAAACTCTATTCTTTAATTGGCCGGCTATAAATTCTGCAAGAATATTAGGGCTTCCGTAAGGTTTTGCAATTCTTGTGATAGTAATGTTAAGTTTTCGGTTGACACAATTAAATTCTTTTTGTAGATTCATCTGCAATTCTTCGATTCCTCGTGGTCGATTTTCTATTAATAACTTTGGGAATCCCATATAGATAATGACCTGGATCAGATCGATTCGTTTTTGAATCTCTATACGTGCAACTCCCTCGACGCCAGAGGAAATTTTCATATTTTTTTGTACATAATTCTTAATAAAATCTCTTATTTTTTGATCTTCTTGTAGACCTTCGGAATAATTTTTTGGTTGTGTAAACCAAATGGAATGATGACTTTGGGTTGTACCAAGTCTGAAACCGAGTGGATTTATTTTTTGTCCCATACCCCCCCATTACTATACATATCATGATATGCCATAGCTGTATACTTATTTTTCGATTTCAGTTTTTTTGACCATCTGAAAGAGTCTAGAAAGTCTACCTCTAGATATTCATCTAAGGATATATCTTTCAATACAATAGTTATATGGCAAGTAGGTCTTTTTATCGT